ACACTTGTTCCACTTTTGGAAGACCTTGCGTTATATCACCAGATCTTGATTTTTCATATATAAATGTAACTAATGTATCTCCTTCGTAAAGGATTTCCCCATAATGTCCATGAACGGTTGCTCCTGGAGTAGCCAAATAAGGCTTAGCTGATCGTATTACCACAGAGTCAACTTGAAGAATTAGAACTTGACCCGATTTTAAATGCGGTCCTTTTTTGGCTATACATACATTTTCACAAAGAAACTGCCCAAGACTAACAATTGTAGATGTCTCTTCACAATAATTGTAATGGATAAAATACCAATTCAAATTGAATGGATGAAAAATAATGTTACTGCATGAATAGGGATTATAAATTTTACCTTTTTCATCCAGTAAATAATATTTAAGTATTTGAAAACTTTGTTTTAAATTGTCAAGTTGCAAATAGTTATTTAGTAAGATCTGATTATGGGTTATTAAATGGGAAAATAAATCCAAATTAGAAATTGGAAAGCCTGTTCCTAAGGGGCCCAACGAATTACTAATTGGAATTAGGGGGTCCTTTTTGATTGATTCTTTTATTACATTGGTAGATTTTACATCGTTGAATGGACCTATTCGAGAACAATTGGATGATGACAAAATTATCAAAGATTGAGATTCCTTATTTCGATTCAACAACGTATGAATAGTCCCTTGATTTGGATTAACGGATTCTTGAATGCTTGCCTTGGAATAGGAATGAATGGAAGAAAACGGATTGACATTAGCGCGATCTGATCCATTCTCAGAGATCAATCCTGCACCCGACAGATCGTTCCTTTTTCCGGTATACGAAATAGGTGACTTCGCTAAGTCAATTCTTAGAAAATCTCTAATCAAACCATTTGTCCTTATTTCAACAAAGGAAGCACAGGCCTTTTCGATCTTTTTGTCTTGGTCCCAATTCAACACTAAACAAGTCCGAACTAATTGAATACTTGTGTCCCAAATTTCAAGAATTGGGTCGTAATAAAGGATATAATTGACAACTCGAAGTTGTAGATTATCACTTTCCTGCAAGAGATCCGGCGGGAAAAGTCTTCCTAAATTTATACCGTCCGTTTTTTTATATGGGACTACAGGTTGAACCAAAACAAAATATTTTTTTTCATACCTGGAAAGTTTCATTCGTTGGATATAGAGCCAATTTTTCAATTTTTTGTATTCTTTGTAATTTTGTTTTCCCCCTCCTGGTGGTATCAATCGGAATGCCTTATTTGTCTTTCCAGGAAAATGTATATCTCCGGAAAAGATTATCAGTTTAATTTTTTCTGCTTTTTTCTTGACTCGAACCAATCCGGCTACCCGACTTCTTCTATTTAAAGTGATTTGCGTATCTACCCCAATAATACTATTGTGCCGTACCATTATGGACGAAGATTCGTCCAAAATGTGAACTTCCACGGGAATAAAAAAAAATGGATTTACTTCCTTTTGGTATTTTGGCCAAAATACCTTGCCTCCTCGATACTCAATCAAATCCTCTTCGTTGACGATTGAATTAAGTTCTCTAGTCTCATATTTAGTGAGTCCCGAGCTCTTTCTTATATATCGAGGATCATCAAAATAAGCAAGAATACTATTTCTACGCAGAATACCTTTTCTGGGGATTTCAATTGAGATACCTGAAGAAGGTATTAGTTGGTTCTCGCCTTCTTGAAGCGATTCGAGTGGGATGATGAATCTATTTCTTCGCCTCTTCGCCAATAAATCAGAATTCCCCTCGAGAATGGCCAGATTACAACGACCAGTACATGTCATTCGATTAAGTTCTGAATAATCGGGAATCCTATCTCCCTTTTGATTTTTACCAGAAAAATACGAACTAAAAAATTTGTGTCTCGCTTGATTATTAGTTACTGAGGGGTTAGAAATATATCTTCGCTTAACAGAAAGAGAATAAGCGTTCATTTGATCTTGATCCTTGTGGATCGAACAGGGTCCTAGACTGGATCTCCAGGGCTCCCCTAATAATATCCATAAATGACTTGTTTTTGGTAAGAGATGAATATTACCATATGTAAATTCAGGTGCATGGTACACATCGGTATTCCAGTGCATTTCGCCCTCTGAGTCAGAATAAATATGTTTTCGAACCTTCTCTTTCAAATTCAAAGTGGATGTTCTCGCGCGAATCTCAGCAATGACTTGTTCTGATTCTACATATTGATCGTTTTGAACTAAAAGAAAACTTTTGGGCGGAATACACACATTGTGTATAATATCTTCACTCTCAATAGTTACATACAAGTCTCTAGAACATAGAAAAGCAGGATGTCCATGACGTGTACGTGTCGGATGAACTAAATCCTCATTGAATTTTATTTTTCCATTAGAAGGGGCTCGCACATGTTCTGCAGTACCCCCTGTGAATACTCCGCCGGTATGAAAAGTTCTTAATGTTAATTGAGTGCCCGGTTCTCCAATAGATTGACCTGCAATAATACCAACAGCTTCTCCCAATTCGACCAGGTCGTCATGAGCTGGACTCCGGCCATAACATAATTGACAAATCCAAGATGTACTCCTACAAGTAAAGGGGGTTCGAATAGAGATTGGTTGTGCTCTAAAAGTGATGAATCTATTGACAAGTCCAATCCCAATATCTTGATTTCTAGTAGCAATGCATCGCGAACCTATATATATATCATCTGCTAATACACGCCCAATTAATGTTTGGATAAAAATCCTGTCCGCCATCATTCCATTTCGAGGACTTACAGAAATACCTCGAACGGTGCCACAATCTGTTCGACGTACAACAATGTGTTGAACTACTTCAACAAGTCTGCGCGTGAGATATCCTGCATCTGATGTTCGGATAGCGGTATCCACAACTCCTTTACGGGCTCCGTAGCAAGAAATAATATATTCTGTTAAAGAGAGCCCTTCGCGTAAATTGCTTTGAATGGGTAAATCAATCATTTGCCCTTGGGGATCCGACATTAATCCTCTCATACCTACTAATTGATGTACCTGAGATGCATTTCCTCTGGCTCCCGAAAAAGACATTATATGAACTGGATTAAAAGGATCGGTCATCCGAAAATTTGGATTCATTTCTTGTCGCAAATATTCACTTGTGGCATACCATATCTCGATCGATTGACGTAATTTTTCTACCGCGTGTACATTCCCATAATGATGGTGTTTTTCCAAAATAAAACTTTGTTGTTCAGCGTCTTGAACTAGCCATCTTTTAGAAGGTATTGTTAAAAGATCATCAATTCCTAATGAAATGGATGCGGCGGTAGCTTGTCGGAAACCCAGAGTCTTTACTTGATCCAGGATATGTGATGTATATCCTATTCCATAGTGATCAATAAATCGACTAATAAGTCGTTTCATGGCAGTTCCGTCTATCACTTTATTGTGAAAGACCTGAGTGGGCCGTTCTGCCATCAGTACCTCCATATTGCGCTGAGTAGAATTTGACAATGGGTTTGAGTCAGTGATTGGAAAACTTCCTTTTCTAGATCTTGATTCACGTATAAATTCCGCAATTATGGTCCTAGTTAACCCGGCGAGACTCGAATTCCCGCGGGTAGCATAGAATTACAACAGCCCTGCCAAAACCCCTGTATGGCTTCTTCTATTTCTCGATAAAGAGAAATATGACCAAGAGTGGTTCGAATATATATATATAAAATTTCCCTTTTTATACTTCTTACTATTAGATAGTGTCCATAAATCTCATAATAGGTACCCAAAGATTCATAGTGAATTTCGATGGGAGCTTCTCTTGCAGCAATAACGCGTTGATCTAGTCGCCACCGCAGCCACAAAGCACTACCTAAATTGATTCGTTTTTGCCGATAAGCGCCAATTGCATCATAGGCATTACAAAAAAAGGGTTCTTTTTTTTTTGTATACTTATAGTTATTATTTTCATTTTGATAGTTTCTACGATTACATGGATTATACCTATTTACACAAATACCGCGACGATTACCACTCGTTAAGACATAGAGTCCACTAAGCATATCTTGAGTTGGTGCAGAAATGGGATCTCCAATAGTTGGAGACAAAAGATTCATATGAGAAAACATAAGTAAACGTGCCTCTGCTTGAGCCTCCAAAGATAAAGGCACATGAACAGCCATTTGATCCCCGTCAAAGTCTGCATTAAAGCCCTTACAAACTAATGGATGTAAACAAATAGCACGCCCCTCCACTAAAACAGGGAGAAATGCCTGTATGCCTAATCTATGCAGAGTAGGCGCTCTATTCAGCAATACAGGATGGTCATCCAGAATTTCCTGAAGTATTTCCCATACAATCGGTTTTTTTTTTCGAATTTGACTCTTAGCAACTCCTATGTTCGAAGCAAGATGTTTTCTAATTAGGTCACGAATTACAAATGCCTGGAAAAGTTCTATTGCTATTTCGCGAGGCAATCCACATCGATGTAAGGAAAGTGAAGGGCCCACGACAATCACTGACCGCCCTGAATAATCGACCCGTTTACCAAGCAGAGTCTCGCGAACTCTTCCTTCTTTGCCTTCAATTACATCTGAAAGCGACTTGTAAACTCTATTATGATCGTCCCTCATTGGTTGTCCGCAGATTCCATTATCAAGAAGTGCATCCACGGCTTCTTGTAGCAATTTTTCCTGAGATATTATTAATTCTTCTGGCGTAGCTATACTTGTTGTTAATAGATCTGTAAGAGTATTATTCCGATAGATAATTCTTCTATAGATTTCATTAATATCCGAGGTCACTAGTTTATCCTCATCTATATGATAGATTGGTCTCAACTCAGGAGGAAGAACTGGTAATAGACACAAAACCATCCATTTTGGTTCTATATTTGTTCGAATAAAATGCTTAGCCAATTCCATGCGTCTAAGCAAAAAATCTTTTCTTCTTCCAACTTTTCGATCTTCCCATTCGTTCCCCGTGGGTTCTTCTTCCTCCAATTCTTTCCATTCTACCAATGAATAATCTATAATAATTCGTAAATCTAGATTGG